TTCAGGATTAATTTCTGATAATGGTTCAGCTCGCACCAATAGCAATCCGTTTTATTCCGTGTTTGGCAAGGCAGGGGTTGAACAATCGCTTAGACAAAATCAAGGAACTATTCGTACGTTGTTGAATAAAAATAAGGAATGCCAAGTTTTGATAATTTTATCATCATCTAATTATTTTCGAATGGGTCCATTGAACGATGTAAAATATCACAATGTGATAAAACAATCAATTCCAATTCAAAAAGATTCGCTAACTCCAATTAAGACTTCGTTGGGACCCTTAGGAACATTCCTTCAAATTGCGAATTTTTATTCATTTTACTATTTAATAACTCATAATCATATCTCGGTAACTAAATATTTGAAACTTGACAATTTAAAACAGCCTTTTCAAGTACTTAAATATTATTTAATGGACGAAACCGGGGAAATTTATAATCCTGATACAGATAGTAAGATCCTTTTGAATCCATTTAATTTGAATTGGTATTTTCTCCAGCCTAATTATTGTGAGGAAATGTCCCCGATAATTAGTCTTGGGCAGTTTCTTTGTGAAAATGTACGTATAACCAAAAGGGGACCATACCTAAAATCCGGTCAAGTTTTAATTGTTCAAGTTAACTCTGTAGTAATACGATCAGCTAAGCCTTATTTGGCTACTCCTGGAGCAACTGTTCATGGGCATTATGGAGCAATCCTTTCCGAAGGGGATACATTAGTTACATTTATATATGAAAAATCGAGATCTGGTGATATAACGCAGGGTCTTCCAAAAGTAGAACAGGTGTTAGAAGTGCGTTCGCTTGATTCAATATCGATGAACCTAGAAAAGAGAGTTGAGGGTTGGAACGCGAGTATAACAAGAATTCTTGGGATTCCCTGGGGATTCTTGATTGGTGCTGAGCTAACTATAGTGCAAAGTCGTATCTCTTTGGTTAATAAGATCCAAAAGGTTTATCGATCGCAGGGGGTGCAGATCCATAATAGGCATATAGAAATTATTGTACGTCAAATAACATCAAAAGTTTTAGTTTCCGAAGATGGAATGTCTAATATTTTTTTACCCGGCGAACTGATTGGATTGTTACGAGCGGAACGAATGGGGCGCGCTTTGGAAGAAGTGATCTGTTATCGAGCTATCTTATTGGGAATAACGAGAGCGTCTCTGAATACTCAAAGTTTTATATCCGAAGCAAGTTTTCAAGAAACCACGCGAGTTTTAGCAAAAGCTGCTCTCCGAGGTCGTATCGATTGGTTGAAAGGCCTGAAAGAAAACGTTGTTCTGGGGGGGATAATACCAGTCGGTACCGGATTCAAAGGATTAGTCCACTGTTCAAGGCAGCATAACAACATTCTTTTGGAAAGACAAGAAAATTTCAGGGTAGCAAATATTCTCTAGAATTTCTCGTAGATTCGAACCCATAGCTGCTGATAGAACTAGAATATAGACTTTCCTCCGTTTAGTATAAGTCAGCAAGCAGCTTCCCCATCACCTACTCCAGGTCAGGATGGCACCTCTTGCAAGTTTCGTATTCTTCCCAGCTCCCAACCTGCCCTTCGCCAGTTGGAAATAGAGGCAAGAGGTCGCCCAAACCCGTGTTTTTTGCTTGAAAAGGGCCACTGGAGGGTGGAAAGGAGAGGCGTACAGATGAGAAAGTTGGTGTCACACGTACTCATTGATCGGTCTATCCGCTGAAAGCGAGAGGAATGGGAGTGGCTCAACCGACGGGAAACTAGGAGTGGCTCCACTGTTAAGGGGATAAACGGAATTAGAGTTACCGAGGTATGTATACATTTTGCTGGAATGAAGTAATTGGAAACAAACATCCCATCTATTGACTCGATTTCAAGAAGTGGGAATGGAATGGAACAGAAGCTCGGGGCCAGCTAACTACTCTTGGCAATCCGAAGGTCAAACCTGATCTATCCCAAAAACCGTATCCCTTCGTGTCAACCAGCCAACCAAGAGCTATGAACCCTACTCGTATATCCGGATCTCGCTCCACCCGCACTCAATCAATCTACGGAAAGGCAATTGGTTCAGTCATAAGGTACGATAGCTAGACTGACCCGTCAAGGTAAAGTTCCCTACTACTCATTAGCTAGGCTATTCCCAAAGATCAATTAGCTAGGATGTTCCCTACAATGAATTAGTAAAGGAAAGAGTCAAAGGCTAGGCACTACTTCAATCCACAACTGTTTGTCCTGTTATCTGATGAACCGATTCCATTCTGATGATGCCTCGGGCAGTTAACCAACCCTTTCTTTGACTCAGTTCCCGGCACCTGGGAGATCCTCATTCAACTAGCTATGTTATAAGAAAGCTATCCATGCAAGAAAAGAAGATGTTGGCCCTATCAGAGAAAAAAGCCCCCTTTCTTCTTACCCAGTGTTCGAGTGCCGGTTTAGTCAAACCAAGGAAAGAGAACCCCGAAGCCTTTCTCTCGGAGATCGGTCATACTGTCTAGCTTGATGCTGTCCTTTTACCAGCCCCTTACGTCACCCTTCAGCAAAAGAGTGCGTGCCTCCCCTCCCGATGAGTAAACAAGCGTCCACCAGAAAGCGGTAAGAAAGACATCAATAAGGAGCCCCGTTCTAGCAGATGGAAGAGTAGAAAGGGAAGGAAGTGAGGCTGAACCAAGGAAGGAAGGAAGCATACGTAAGTTCGAACCTAGAATAGAATGCTTTTTTTTCATCGTCTCAATTGATCCTATGCTAATGGAAGAACACGTTTTACGGGTCATCGATAGGATGAATTCATTTCGATTGATTCTTCCCCTCTCTGAAGGAGGGATGGCTCACCTACGAATCCTATTCCTGAGGCTGGAGTGTACCGTATCGTTTTCTGGAAGTCTCAGCAAGATGAGAAATGACTCTTTCTATTTCTTTAATTAGTCAAAGAGAGAGACCTTACCTTGACGGAACGGAAAGAGAAGAAGGATATGAATAACAGGTGAAAAAAGAGGCTGGTTAGGAGATGAAATACACTATACTGCTCCCGGGATGGAAGGGGCGTACTGAGCAACGTAGACCCGGTTCCGGCTGAGGTCGCCCATCGAGACACTACCGCTAACGGAAGACTTCAAACAGAGAGATATTCACAAGGCTAACTACAGGCCGGGATGGCATAGTGGAATCATGTCAGAACACAAGAAAGAGAAGAGGTACCGCTTTGCATCCTTCTTTTCTTGTTCAATTGAACCTGGTATCATCCAGAGAGGTGAACCAGCAAATAGAGATTCTTTCTAGCCCTAGGGGCCTATTTGCCATTATTCAATAACACGCAACATAGAACCTGGTGCTTTCATTCTTCCTAGGTGGGTATAGATTGGTAGGAATAAGGTAAATTCAATAAGTAGAGGGGTTTGTGTACTATTTCCCAGTAGAATCACTTGAACTATCACATTCATGAGGACTCGATTTCTCTTATGAGATGACTTGGCCTATTCACATTGAATTTCCTTATGAAATGGTTGGAAACACTTGTTCTACCAGAAGAATTGACAGTGGATGTTCGATGCTGGAAAAATGACAGGATGTCCGGCGACAGGTAGGAGATTGAGACAAAGTGAAGCAAAGACCCTCCTCCTCCATATTGTCAAATCCATGTGAACCACTTTCGGAAAAGGAGAGAGTTTCAAAACAAAAGTCAAGATGTTGGAGCATCCAGCCTACGCGGAAAGTCAGCCTTCCCTGCGTCTAACCGCGCAGAAATGGAAAATCTCAAACAAAATAGGGCTGTTTCCACGCATGTTCTTGAAAAGGATCACTTCACGAGTGCTTGTTCCTCTTCTCTCCTGCGGGAGACGAATCGAAGAAATTAGGTTAAGAATCAAAGCCTTTAAGGAGTTGGAAAGGTGAAAGGGCGGAAAACCAGAAAGATATCCGCTTCCACAAAAACGGATTTCTCACAATCCACAAGGTCTTACTTGAAAAAACTAGAAGAGGCGAGTTGTCTTAAGAGCCGTAGAATCAGACTGCCCAGTGTCCATTACAGATGCCGGGGTCTCCCTTGATAGAAAGAACCAAGAGAAGCAGCTGATACTGTTTCTGGGTGAGGGTGGGTAGGTGACTCAATCGTCCAGTGGGAAGCTTTCGTGGAAGAAGAATAGAAGGGAAGCAGCCGAGCTAGAACCAGAACAATTCACATTTATTTGACTGAAGATGCGGCTATCAAACCCGCGATGTTAGGGTCGTCACTTAGGGTTCATGGATGATTTGACCTGAACAGGCCAATTCCTTACCTCAAAAGGTCAACTATCTATCTTACCTGCCGTTGTTGTTCAGAAGAGGAATCCCTTGGATCTGAGACAACCGAGTGGTGACTTATGCCAGCAACAAGTGCAGGAGGCGTAGCAGTTCCTCTTTCTGCCAAAACTACGGCCTAAGCTTCCAGAGAGGAGTGGCTATGCGCCTAAGTAGTCTTTCTCATCTATTGGTATCATCACAAAGTCAGTCAGTGCCTTTGCCTTCTTTTCATTCCTTCCTCGCCCGTTTTCGTTTTAAGTGTTTTGAGACTGAAGCCTGACCCTACTAGCTCAATGCTTACGATATCCAACAGCTTTCCAAAAAACCACTAAAGTGATCACCGCTTCTTGCTAGTATACGTGAGTCATGGCTTGTAGTTATAGGGGTGCTACTGCTATCGCTAGCCCTGTAGTAGTACGCGAATCCGTTGGTTCTGGAATTCCGTTACGTGAGAGGGCCTTACCGTTTTGCTCCCTGTCCGCATATGCCGTAACTGGCTACCTACCCTTATTCTCGTCTCGCAGATGAGGAAGCAAGGCGGGGGGAAAGGCCCACTTTTGAGTGAGGTGCCAAGAACCAAACTTGCTCTAGTCTTGTCCGAGGCCGTGGAATTCTAGTGAAAAGCAGTCTCATGAATCTTCAAACCAATCAAACTACTCGAATGAGTCTTTCCTTGCGACTTCCTCCTTGGCACTTTGAGACGTGCTTTGACCTTTTGGACGAATCCATATTGTTTGACTTAACACCTCGGTGCCACGCCTCTTCAACCTTTTGGTTGTGTACGTGGGCAGCGACAGGACCCCTTTCCTTGTGGACACCCGGGCGCTTGACTCTTTCGATTGAGCGAGATCGGTCTTTGTTGCTTGTCCCACCTACATGAAGGAATGCGGTGAGGTCGAAGTTCCCACGGAACATAGTCCGCTAGAAAGGTGCTATTGGTTAAGGAGAATAGAGGGAGTAGATCACTCACTGAATCTTTGAAAGAAGAGAATGCTTCAAGTCCGCTCATCATGTTCAATCCGTTGAAAGTGGATTTCATTAAGTTCCATCTGATCTGGCAACTGAGATGTGAGTGAAGAAGCTTGCTGATGAGAAGTCGAGATCTTAATTCCAATCTTTGAATTCGATCTCAAAGAAGAAAGTAGTTTTTTACTTCATTCATCAGAGAGATGGAGCGAACGAAGTTCAGTTGCATTTCTTAAGATAACACGAGTCGACCGATGTGACCAAAGAATTCCTTTCGGGGTTCAATCTGGAATCTGTTCATTGAAGAGGGGAACCTGATAAGTTAACCAGACAAGCTGGGGCGAAACTGCCTCACACTTAAATGCCGCCAGCTCTGTCTTCCTACTTAAGCGACCTGGTTGGTCCGTCCAAGCTTATACTCTAGCACCATATCAATCAAACTCGGCAAGTTTGTCTTACTTGTCATCGTCTCTGTTTTGGCGTGGGTTTATTCTGGGTCAGGAAGTCACTCGTCGCCACATTCTCCGTCTTGACCACGAATCGTGACCCGCCTCCACGTTCTCAAGTAGTGCACTATTGCTATCATCTCCTTCTCTTGGACCACGCCTCTCGGTCTCATTGAGCTTTCGGCTCTCATATGCTACAGGGTTACCTTATTGTACTAGCACACCGCCAGTCTGACGCATCCGTGTGTACTTCAAATGGCTTAGTGTAATCTGGCAATTGCAATACGGGGTCATCAATCACTGCCCGCTTTAGGTCCTCAAAAACTCTTTTACACTCTTCCAATCAGTGCAGTGGCATGATCGGTCCGTACGTTCTTCTTTAGGAGATTTTTGAGTTGAGCAGCCCTCTTCGAGTAACTTACGATGAATCTTCGTCAGTTCACGAGCCCTAAAAACGATCTTAGCTCACTCACCTTGGTAGGTGCTTGCCACTCCTCGATGGCTCTGATGCCCAGCCAATGCCCTAGGAATAGGATCTCTGTCTGTCCAAAGGATCATTTCTCTTTCTTTATCTTTACATAGAGGTTATTCTTTCTTAAAAACGGTCCGTAGGTGGCTAACGTGGTCGTTTAACGAATAGCTATAGCCCACGATCAAAGTATACCACCAGTCATCTAAGTACGGGTGGAATAGCTCATTGTGGAGGGTGCAGAACGTGGCAGGGGCATTGGTGAGTCCAAAACAATCAAACGCCCCTTTATTAGTAAGGTTGCTTGCTTGTCACACAGGTCGTCTTTGGCTCGTCTCCTTCCGCGATACGCACCTGGTAGTAGTAGCAGCCCGGCCGTAAATCCAACTTCGAGAAGTATCTCGCGCTTATTTTATGGCGAAGAAGTCTGCAATCAAAGTGGATACTTGTTCTTGATGGTTAGGTTACCTTCTTGAGCGCCCGATAATCAATGCACAAGGCTCCCGCTTCTTCTGGAATAAAACAGGGGCTCCCCAACCCTTTCCCCAGCAATATAGGGAAAAACTGCCTTGGAGGCTGGAATATAAATAGGCCTCAACGAGTTCCTGAAAATTCTTCCTGAGCTCAACCAATCCCCTTAACTAAACTAATAGATGCTAGTTGGGGGGCCATCTGCTAAACCCAGCCCCAGTCTAAGGGGTTTGGCTCCAGGCTCCAACTCGATCTTGTGGTAGACTGCCCTCCTGGGAGGCACTTGGCAACTCACTCGTGGGGCATGATATCCCAAAATTCCTCAAGTACTTGCTGCACTTCCTGGGAAAGAAATCGTCTTGGTATTGGATCCGCTCTTCTCTTTGCATGAACATGAATTAGATTCTATTCGTCTTCTTTATTTTTAAGAGAACCTCCCACCCTTCTTAAGACTACCAAGCCCTCTCGAATGAGTTCTACTATAGAAGCTTTCAGCGTACACCCGGGGACAAATCTTTCACTCACTGAGAAGTGAAAACCTGTGACTAGATCGTCCTGAAGACGGATGCGGCGGGAAGAAATGGCATTTAGAAGTGTGGCTAACTTAACATTTAGGTTTCGGCATAACAAAGCTTGCACTGTCTTTTCACACTTAGGCGCACAGCGTGCCATTGGTAATGATTCTAGTACGGTGCCACAAATTCGCAAGCTGCTCCTAAGTAATCGTTGTTGTTCATTGGATTCCAGAAGAACTACTTCGTTAGGATTGAGGAATTGCTGCAATTCTTCCTGAATAGCCTGGATTCTCCCGTCGAGAGTCACTTTGAAAGTCTTACCTAAACTCTTCCGACTAAATAGAATAAAGCCTATAAAACAACAAGCTACTATCATTTCTTCATT